ATATTAAATATTGTAATAATATAAATAAGCAAGTTTTTGGTAGGGGACATGGTGAGTACTCTAGTTAAGCTACGCTAGCATATTAAATATTGTAATAATATAAATAAGCAAGTTTTTGGTAGGGGACATGGTGAGTACTCTAGTTAAGCTACGCTAGCATATTAAATATTGTAATAATATAAATAAGCAAGTTTTTGGGTATTTAATATAATTCTTGGGGTTCTATCCTGTTTCCGGGGGGTTTGCAGGTGTATTAAGGATCTCACGAGTTTTGGGGGGGTAGGGGGGGTTTACGCGTAAAAAAGCCGGGGGGTATCTTAGATATTTTAGGGGATTCTTCGTTAATATTATGCTCTTGATATCAGTTATGTAATTTACGAGTAAAGCCTTATTATCATTTAACATTATTTTCCAAACCTCTAAGTTCATGTTCCCCCCTATTATTACTGTTGTATTTGCACTGTGAAATGCCAGATGAAAAGAAAAGAGAAAAAGGAACCCCTGACACTCTGGAGATAACGCTCGGCATGGTGGGTAACGAGTCGCATGGTTATCGCCATTAACTTATGCAAGCGTCAAGGGAAGAATGAGGATGTTTAGTTTTAATGGCCCTGAAATAGGAACCAAATGCCAGGAATAGTTCACTTTGTGTTACCCCCACTAATACTTGTCCCTCACTATCAATAACCGTATGCATTAAGAAATCAACTGATGGTCGGTTCTTACTACATTAAGCATTGGGTATTTCATACGAGTGTTGAGTACTTGGTGTGTATTTGGCGATGGATATATAATTAGATCTTAAATTCCGTATATTGGTAAACCATTTTCAGTGGATTTGTCAATGCCGTGTTCATGTCATTTTCTACTTTTTATGTTGATGTATTATGGGTTTAAACCATATTATGTTAATTTAACAGTAATGTATTTAATGCCCCTGAACATGGTTAATATAAGTTTAATGTTGATAATACATATATGTATATACAAAAAATAGTTTAATTTAGAATCCTAGCTTTGGGAGTTAGGGGTGGGGGTTAAAATCCCCCTTTTTTGATAGCAGTAGGAAGGACTTTAACCTTCGGCATCCGGTTTACAAGACCGGCGCTCTGAACTGAGCTACTATTGCATCGTCATTCTAGGAATTTGTTCTCAACTCAACTTACTGCAGGGACAAGTAGGAGGAAGAGGGAGAAGTAGAGGAGGGATGCGATTTGACCGATGATAATAAAGGGGTGTTCTACTGGTATTCCTCCGATTCAGGTGAGAATCATTACGTCTGCAATTAGGAGTCAGAAGAGGAATTGTGTAAATGGTCGGAAGGTTAGGCTTCGTTGTTTGGATGTGTGTAGGATTGGAACTAGTATAAGTACTAGGATTGAAGCAAATAGGGCCAGAACTCCTCCTAGTTTGTTAGGAATAGATCGTAGGATAGCGTAGGCGAATAGAAAATACCATTCTGGTTTGATGTGAGGAGGAGTTACCATGGGATTTGCGGGGGTGAAGTTGTCGGGGTCGCCTAGGAGGTTAGGGGAGAATAGTGCCAGGGAAATGAGGGCAATAAGTAAGGCTGCGAAGCCTAGTAGGTCTTTATATGAGAAATATGGGTGGAAGGAAATTTTGTCTGCGTCTGAGTTAAGGCCTGTTGGATTGTTGGATCCGGTTTCATGTAGGAAAATGAGATGTACTAATGTCATTGCTACAATGACAAAAGGAAATAGGAAGTGGAAAGCAAAGAATCGGGTGAGTGTAGCGTTGTCTACAGAGAAGCCTCCTCAAATTCATTGTACTAGGGAGTTTCCTACGTATGGGAAGGCTGATAGGAGGTTTGTAATAACGGTGGCCCCTCAAAATGACATTTGGCCTCATGGGAGAACATATCCAACAAAGGCAGTTATTATTACTAGTAGTAGAAGAATTACTCCAATGTTTCATGTCTCCTTGTATAGGTAGGAACCGTAGTATAGTCCTCGTCCGATGTGAAGGTAAATACAGATGAAGAAGAAGGATGCGCCGTTGGCATGTATGTTTCGGATCAGTCATCCATAGTTTACGTCACGGCAAATGTGGGCGACGGAAGAAAAGGCTGTAGCAATGTCTGATGTATAATGTATGGCTAGGAATAGTCCTGTTAGAATCTGGGCTGCTAGGCAAAGTCCGAGTAGGGAGCCAAAGTTTCATCATACTGAAATATTGGCAGGGGCTGGGAGATCAACTAGGGCGTCGTTGGCAATTTTAAGTAGGGGGTGGGTTTTTCGTAGGTTGGCCATTGGTTCTTGTAGTTGAATAACAACGGTGGTTTTTCAAGTCACTGGTCCTGGTTAAAATCCTGGTAGGAACTCATGGTTTATGTATTCTTTTTATTTTTGTTTTGTTTAGTTTTGGGGTTAGCAGCGGTTGCTTCTAATCCTTCTCCTTATTTTGCGGCTTTAGGTCTGGTAATTGTTGCTGGAGCAGGGTGTGGGGTGTTGGTGGGGCATGGTGGTTCTTTTTTGTCTTTAGTTTTGTTTTTGATTTATTTGGGAGGGATGTTAGTTGTGTTTGCATATTCAGCGGCGCTTGCTGCTGAACCTTATCCTGAGGGGTGGGGGAGTTGACCTGTGTTAGGGGTGATGCTAGTATATGTGTTAGGGGCAGTCATGGTTTCGGTATTTTTTTGACAGGAATGATATGAGGGGTCTTGGACGTCAGCGGATGAGTTTGGGGAGTTTTCGTTATTTCGTGGTGATGTGGCAGGGGTGGCTTTAATGTATTCGATAGGAGGGGGAGTGCTGATTATGGGAGCGTGAGTGTTGCTTTTAACTTTATTTGTGGTGTTGGAGTTGACTCGGGGTTTAAGTCGAGGGGCGCTCCGGGCTGTCTAATAAGTAGTAAAAGTAATGCTAAGGCAAGGGTGAAGAAGAATAGGGAGAGGTAGGTTTTAATTATACCTTGTTGGATGTTGTTGGTAGTTTCGATTAGTGGCTCATTGAGGGAAATAAATGCTTTAGGGCCTGTTTTTTCTAGTCATGTCTGGTCTACCGTTTGGGCAGCAATGGTTTGTCCTAAGATAAGGTTTAGTTTGGGGGAAAGTCGGTGGATGATGGCTGGGAAGAAGCCTAGTATATTGGAGAAGTGGTGTGTGGCTAGGTTAGGGGTGATTTTGAATTGTTTATTAGTCAATGAGGCAAGTTCGATGGCAATTAAAACTCCTAGGATGGTCACAATGAGGGCTGCTAGTTTTAGGATAGGTGGTATAGACATGACTGGTGTTTTTATTGGAAGCATGTTGGACGTAATCAGTAGGCCGGCGATGATGCTGCCTCAGGCTAGTCGTTTGATAGGGTTGATTACTGTTGGATTGTTTTCATTGATTGGGGAGAGGGGGGTAAATCGGGGGTTTCCTATGGAAACGAAGAATACGATTCGTAGGCTGTATACAGCCGTGAAAGAGGTGGCTAGTAGGGTTAGTACTAGGGCTCAGGCGTTAAGGTAAGATGTGTTTAGTGCTTCAATAATGGCATCTTTAGAGAAGAAGCCGGCTAAGAAGGGGGTGCCTGTGAGGGCGAGGCTGCCTAGAGTAAGGCAGGATGATGTGAATGGCGTGAGGTGGTTCATTCCGCCTATTTTTCGGATGTCCTGTTCGTCGTTTAGGCTGTGGATAATGGAACCGGAGCAAAGGAATAGCATGGCTTTAAAAAAGGCGTGGGTGCAGATGTGTAGGAAGGCAAGTTGAGGCTGGTTTAGTCCAATTGTTACCATTATTAGTCCTAGTTGGCTGGATGTTGAAAATGCAACGATTTTTTTGATATCATTTTGGGTTAGAGCACAAGTTGCAGTAAATAGGGTGGTTAGTGCGCCGAGGCATAGGCAGGTAGTGAGGGCCGTTGGATTGTTTTCTAATAGAGGGCTTATTCGGACAAGAAGGAAGATGCCTGCAACAACCATTGTGCTTGAATGTAATAGAGCAGAAACGGGGGTGGGGCCTTCTATAGCAGAGGGGAGTCAGGGGTGGAGGCCGAATTGGGCTGACTTGCCGGTAGCGGCAATAATTAGCCCTAAGAGGGGAAATGTGAGGTCCATGTCTTTAGAGGCAGTGAACACTTGTTGTAGGTCTCATGAGTTTAGGTTGGTGGCGAATCATGCTATTGCAAAGATTAGTCCGATGTCTCCTACTCGGTTGTAAAGGACTGCTTGTAGGGCTGCTGTGTTAGCGTCTGCTCGACCGTATCATCACCCGATGAGGAGGAATGATATGATTCCAACTCCTTCTCAGCCAAGGAAAAGTTGGAACATGTTATTTGCGGTTACTAGAATAATTATGGCGATGAGGAAGGTTAGTAGGTATTTGAAGAAACGATTTATGTTGGGGTCTGCGTGTATGTATCATGAGGCAAATTCTAGAATGGATCATGTCACGAATAGGGCAATTGGGGTGAAGATGGTTGAGAAGAAGTCAAATTTGAGGCTGATGCAAAGGTTGAAGGTGTCTGTGCTTATTCATTTTCAGTCGGTCATAATTGTTTCTGTGCCATGGTTTAGGAATAGGAATAGTGGCAGGAGGCTAATGAAGAAGGCCAATTTTACTGCTTTTTTCACGTGGGTAATGGCTCAGTCGTTTTTTAAGGGTTTGGGAGAGAGAGAGGTAAAGATTGGGTAGGAAAGGGCGAAGAATACTAGGATTATGCAGGATGTCATATAGAGGGGGGAGGTTAGAATCATGGTTGTTGTGGCAGGGTTGTTTAACATAGCTGCTACTTGGATTTGCACCAAGAGTTTTTGGTTCCTAAGACCAACGGATGAGCTGTTATCCTTTAGGAGCTTTGGTAGGGCGAGTGAGCCTTGGGGTTCAACCAAGGTGACGAAAAATTAGCAGTTTTTGTTGCTGGCGAGCCTCTCTCGGTGGATTAGAGGGCTTTAACCTCTGTCTTTAGAATCACAATCTAATGTTTTCGTTAAACTAAATCTACAGGCGGATCAGCCTCAAACCAGTTCTGGTTTGAGGATTAACAGGATGAGGGGGAGGAGGTGAAGGATAATGAGTAGATGTTCTCGGGAGTGTGTTGGGTAAAGGGCCATAATATGGGCTGGGAGGGGTCCTCGTTGGGTTATAAGGAATATGTAAAGGGAATAGCCGGCGGTGATTAGTGTTCCAGCCCCTGTGAGTGCTAGTGTTCATCAGGATCAGTTAAATAGGGAGGTGATAATTATTAGTTCTCCTATTAGGTTGGGGAGAGGGGGTAGGGCTAAATTAGCAAGGCTGGCGATGAACCATCAGGCGGTTATAAGGGGGAGTACTATTTGAAGACCTCGGGCAAGAACCATGGTTCGGCTATGGGTCCGCTCATAGTTAGTGTTTGCTAGGCAGAAAAGCGCGGAGGATGTGAGTCCGTGTGCGATTATAAGGATTAGGGCCCCGGTGAAGCCTCATGGGGTTTGGATGAGAATGCCTGCTGCAACTAGGCCTATATGGCTTACTGAGGAGTAAGCAATTAGGGACTTAAGGTCTGTTTGGCGTAAGCAAATAGATCCTGTTATGATAACACCTCATAGTGCAAAGATAATGAATGGGTAGCTGAGTTCTTTGGTTAGTGGCTCTAAAACAATTATTATGCGCATTATGCCGTAGCCTCCTAGCTTAAGTAGTACGGCAGCAAGAATTATGGAGCCTGCAATGGGGGCTTCGACGTGGGCTTTGGGTAGTCAGAGGTGGGCTCCGTAGAGTGGCATTTTAACTAAGAATGCTAGTAAGCAGCCGGCTCATCAGAACTTGTCGGCGTAGGAGGAGAGTTCTATTACAGGGGCGTACTGAAGGGTAAGGAGGGAGAGGGTTCCAGTGCTATTTTGAAGGAGTAGGAGGGCTACTAGGAGGGGAAGGGAGCCTGCTAGTGTGTAGAACAGGAAGTAGGTTCCTGCATTGAGTCGTTCGGTTTGATTTCCTCAGCGGGTAATAATAATTAGAGTTGGGATAAGGGTGGCTTCAAATATAACATAAAATATGATTACTTCGGTAGCGCTGAAGGCTAGGATAAGGAAGATTTGTAAGGATGTGAGAAGGGTAATATATATTCGTTGTCGTCCGATTGGTTCAGAGGAGGTGTGGTTTTGGCTTGCAAGGATTATTAGAGGTAGGAGTCAGCAGGTGAGAGCTAGTAGTGGGGTTGATAGGGGATCGGTTGCTATGTATGTATTCATACAGGACCAGCCCGTTTCTGTTGGAGTGTTAAATCAGGCTAGGCTGGCGAGGGCAATGATTAGGCTGTAGGCAAGGGTTGTGGTTCAGAGTCGTTTGGCGGGGGAGAGTCAGGTTATTGGAATAAGCATAATAGTTGGTAGGAGAATTTTTAGCATTGTAGAAGATTAAGGTTTTGGAGGCGGTCAGTACCATGTGTGCGTGCAGTGGCAACTAGAAGGGCTAGTCCTGCACTGGCTTCGCAGGCTGAGAAGGCTAGTAAGATCATAGGGGAGGCTGAGAAGTTTGTGGAGTCTAAGTGAAGTGTTCATAGGGAGAGGGCAATGAAGAGGGATAATATTATTCCTTCTAGGCATAATAGGGCGGAAAGCAGGTGTGTTCGGTGGAATGCTAGGCCTGCGAGGCCCAGGGTGAAGGCTGATGAAAAAGCAAAGTGAGTGGGAGTCATTAAACAGCTATGGACTTTAACCACAAGTTTTTGAGCCGAAATCAAAGGTTTTTATTAAACTAACTGTCTATTCAGCTCATTCTAATCCGCCTTGTAGTCATTCATAGATAAGGCCGAGGGTTAGGAGAACAAGAATGGCGGATGCTCATGTGAATGTTAGTAGGGGAGAGGATAACTGGTCCCCTCAGGGAAGGGGTAGGAGGAGGGCAATTTCTAGGTCGAAGAGAAGGAATAGGATGGCAACTAGGAAAAATCGTATGGAAAAGGGCAGGCGAGCTGAGCCCAGGGGATCAAAGCCGCATTCATATGGGGATAGTTTTTCGTGGTCGGGGGTTATTTGTGGGAGTCAAAAGGATACAATGGCCAGGACAGTAGAGAGTGCAATGGCGATCAAAATTACGGTTGTAACTAAGTTCATTATCTTTCCTTGGGTTTTAACCCAGACTAGGTGATTGGAAGTCACATGTACTAGCTTTAATACTAAAAAGATTATGAGCCTCATCAGTAGATTGAGATATAGAGGAAGAGTCAGACTACGTCTACGAAGTGTCAGTATCAGGCAGCGGCTTCGAACCCAAAGTGGTGTTCAGAGGTGAAGTGGTATTGTACTTGTCGTAGTAGGCAGACGGCTAGGAAGGTGGAACCAATAATGACGTGGAGGCCGTGGAATCCGGTTGCAACAAAGAAAGTTGATCCGTAGACTCCGTCTGCAATTGTGAATGGGGCTTCATAATATTCTATACCTTGTAGGAAAGTAAAGTAGAACCCAAGAAGGATGGTGAGGGCTAGGGATTGGATAGCTTGTTTTCGGAGGCCTTCTATAATACTATGATGGGCTCAGGTTACTGTTACGCCGGAGGCGAGAAGGACGGCAGTATTTAGTAGGGGGACTTCAAATGGGTCTAGGGTGGTGATACCTGTTGGAGGTCAGCATCCACCTAGTTCAGGGGTTGGTGCAAGGCTAGAATGGTAGAAGGCTCAGAAGAAGCCCAGGAAGAAGAATACTTCGGAAGTGATGAATAGGATTATGCCATAACGGAGTCCTTTTTGGACTGGTGGTGTGTTGTGGCCTTGGTAAGTGCCTTCTCGAATAATGTCTCGTCATCATTGGTATATTGTTAATAGTAAAAGTGTTATACCTAGGGCTATGAGTGTCATTGTATGGAAATGCATTCAGATTGCTAGTCCGGAGGTTAATAATAGGGCGGCGACTGCGCCTGTAAGAGGTCAGGGGCTTGGGTCTACTATGTGGTATGCGTGTGCTTGATGGGCCATTAGACGTTTTCTTGTAGGTAGAGGCTTAATAGGAGAACGAAGACATAAGCTTGAATTATGGCTACGGCAACCTCTAGGAGTGTTAGTATCAGTAGAAGTGTTCCTGTTAAAATTGCTACTGTTGGTATTAGGGGTAATAATACCAGAGCAGCAGTGGCAATAAGTTGAATAAGCAGGTGGCCGGCTGTAAGGTTAGCTGTTAGTCGGACACCTAAGGCTAGTGGTCGAATGAATAGGCTAATGGTTTCAATTATAATTAAAATGGGGATAAGGGGGGTGGGTGTTCCTTCTGGCAGAAGATGGGCAAGAGCATGGGTCGGTTGATTTCGTATACCAATGATTACAGTTGCTAGCCAAAGGGGAACTGCAAATGCCATGTTTATAGAGAGTTGGGTTGTAGGTGTGAATGTATAGGGGAGTAGGCCTAGCATGTTAATGGTGATTAGGAAAATTATGAGGGATGTGAGTAGGGCAGCTCATTTGTGTCCCCCCAGGTTGATAGGCTGGAAGATTTGTTGAGTAAATCCATTAATGAATCAGCTTTGAAGGGCTAGTATACGATTATTAAGTCATCGGGATGATGGCTTTGGAAATAAAATTCAAGGTAGGGTTAGAGCTAGAGCAATTAGGGGAACTCCAAAAAGTGTAGGGCTCATAAATTGGTCGAAGAAGTTTAGTGCCACGGTCAAGTTCAGGGGTCTGTTTTTGGTTTTTCGGTGCTTTGATTGGTTGGTTCGTTTGGGAAAGTATGGGCTAATACCTTTGGGGGAATTACGGTTAGGAAAACTAGTCAGGAGAAGACTAAAATGGCAAATCAGGGCGCAGGGTTAAGTTGGGGCATATTCGCTAAGGGTGGTTGGGGACCACCAGTCTTTAGCTTAAAAGGCTAACGCTATGCCGGGTTTAGCTTCTTAGCGAGGGGTTTTCAAGTTTTAAAGGGGATCATTTTTCAAAATGTTCAAGTGGTACAGGTTTTATTCCAATAGGCATAAAACTGTGATTAGCCCCGCAGATTTTTGAGCACTGTCCATAGAACATTCCGGGTCGGGATGCAATAAAGGGGGCTTGGTTTAGTCGGCCAGGAACGGGGTCTATTTTAACACCTAGAGAGGGGACGGCTCAGGAATGAAGCACGTCTTCGGCAGAAATTAGTATTCGGATTGGGGATTCGATTGGGACTACCATTCGGTGGTCGGTGTCCAGGAGACGGAATTGGCCGCTGGCAAGGTCTTGTGTTGGAATTATGTATGAGTCAAAGCCTAGCTCTTCGTAGTCCGTATATTCGTAGCTTCAGTATCATTGATGCCCGATGGCTTTAATTGTAAGGTGGGGGTCATTGATTTCATCTATCAGGTAAAGGATACGTAGGGATGGGAGGGCAATAAGAATGAGGATGAGGGCGGGAAGTACTGTCCAGATAATTTCGATCTCTTGGGAGTCTAAAATATATTTGTTAGTTAATTTTGTAGTGACTATGGCGACAATGATGTAAAGAACTAAAGTGTTAATTAGAAACACGATTATTAGGGCATGGTCATGGAAGTGAAGAAGTTCTTCTATCACAGGAGAAGCTGCGTCTTGGAATCCTAATTGAGAGGGATGGGCCATTATATTTCAAGACATGCGGGGTTTTAACCCACGATTCCGCCTTGACAAGGCAGTGTTATGGCAACTTAACTAATGTCTTATGAAGAAAGTGGCAGAGCGGCTATTTGATCGGCTTGAAACCGATTTATGGGGGTTCGACTCCTCCCTTTCTCGTAGGTTTGTTTAGGCAGGGATGGTTTTATTTGTATTCTGGTGAGGTTTGTTGGATTTGAACGAACGCAGGTTCTTCAAAGGTGTGGTAGGGGGGAGGGCAACCGTGGAGTCATTCAACGTTAGTTGAAGTCAATTCAACTCAGAGAACTTCACGTTTGGCTGCGAAGGCTTCTCAGATAATGAACAGGAACATAATTACGGCTACAAGGGAGACTAGGGATCCAATAGATGATACTGTATTTCAAAGGGTGTAAGCGTCTGGGTAGTCAGAGTATCGTCGAGGCATTCCAGCTAGCCCAAGGAAGTGTTGTGGGAAGAAGGTAAGATTAACCCCCACGAATATTACTCCAAAGTGGATTTTATTTCATGTTGTGTGGAGAGTGTAGCCAGAGAATAGGGGGAATCAGTGGACGAAGCCGGCTACAATTGCAAAGACAGCTCCTATGGAAAGAACATAGTGGAAATGAGCTACTACATAGTAGGTGTCGTGAAGGACAATGTCTAGGGAAGAGTTGGCAAGAACGATTCCTGTCAAGCCTCCAACTGTGAATAGGAAAATAAAGCCAAGAGCTCATAGTAGGGGGGTGTCTCATTTTACTGTTCCTCCGTGGAGGGTGGCCAGTCAGCTAAATACTTTAACACCTGTCGGGATAGCAATGATCATGGTGGCAGATGTGAAATAGGCTCGGGTGTCTACATCTATACCAACTGTAAACATATGATGGGCTCATACAATAAATCCCAGTAGGCCGATGGCTATTATTGCTCAAACCATGCCCATATAGCCGAATGGTTCTTTTTTGCCAGAATAATAGGCTACGATGTGGGAGATCATTCCGAACCCCGGTAAGATAAGGATGTATACTTCTGGGTGTCCGAAGAATCAGAAAAGGTGTTGGTAAAGAATTGGATCTCCTCCTCCTGCTGGGTCAAAGAAGGTAGTATTTAGGTTTCGGTCCGTTAAGAGCATATTAATACCGGCAGCTAAAACTGGGAGAGAGAGGAGAAGAAGAACAGCAGTAATTAGGACAGTTCAAACAAATAGAGGGGTTTGATACTGTGTGATAGCAGGGGGTTTCATGTTAATAATGGTAGTAATAAAGTTGATTGCCCCTAGGATTGATGAAACACCTGCCAAGTGGAGGGAGAAAATAGTTAAGTCTACTGATGCTCCTGCATGGGCTAGGTTTCCAGACAGTGGTGGGTATACAGTTCAGCCTGTTCCGGCCCCGGCTTCAACTCCTGAGGAGGCGAGCAGAAGAAGGAAGGATGGAGGGAGAAGTCAGAAGCTTATGTTGTTTATGCGAGGAAATGCTATATCGGGGGCGCCAAGCATAAGGGGTACTAGTCAGTTTCCAAACCCTCCAATTAGAATTGGTATTACTATAAAGAAAATTATTACGAAGGCATGTGCGGTAACAATAACGTTATAAATCTGATCATCTCCTAAAAGTGCGCCTGGTTGGCTTAATTCTGCTCGAATAAGAAGGCTTAAGGCCGTGCCTACTATCCCAGCTCAAGCACCGAAAATTAGATAAAGGGTGCCGATATCTTTGTGATTGGTCGAAAAGAATCAACGTGTGATTGCCACAGGTAGGATGGCTGAGTGTTTAAGCGGTGGTTTGTAGCCCCATTTACAGAGGTTTGAGTCCTCTTCCTGCCAAAGCCTTGAGGTGTTTTACATATCAGATTGCAAATCCGAAGAAGTAGGCTAGTTACCTACCGGGGCTTTCCCCCGCCTTTTTTCGGTAGGCGGGGGAAAGGTAGATGGATGCTCGCTGGTTTGAGCGCTTAGCTGTTAACTAAGAGTTTGTAGGATCGAGGCCTGCCTATCTAGTTAAGGTTTTAGCTTAATTAAAGTGTCTGTTTTGCATGCAGAAGATGTCGGTTAGTGTCCTGCAGGCCTTAAGTCAGGGGCTGGGGGATTTTCACTCCCGCTTAGGGCTTTGAAGGCCCTTGGTCTTAATGCTATCCTAAGCCTCTAGATGGTTATTAGAGCTATTGCGGCTGGGGTAAGGGGTAATAGGAGGATTGTTATTGAGGTTGTAATGGCTAGGGGGAGTGTTAGTTGGGAAGAGGGGAGTCGTCAAGGGGTTGTTCCTGTTAAGTTATTTGGTGATATTGTAAGGGTCATGGCGTAGCAAAGTGGTAGGTAGAAGTATAGGCTGAGTAGGGCAGTTAGGGCTGCGATGGTGGCTGTTAAGGGAAGGGCTTGTTTAGTGAGTTCTTGGAGAATAAGTCATTTAGGCAGGAAACCGGTGAGCGGGGGGAGTCCGCCTAGTGAGAGGAGAATTATAGGGGTAAGGGCTGTAATTGTTGGTATTTTTGCTCAGGAGGAGGCGAGTGTGTTAATGTTGGTTGCCTTGTTTAGTTTAAATACTAGGAATGCTGAGAAGGTTATAATGAAGTATGTTATTAGGGATAGGAGTGTCAGGGAAGGAGAGAATTGTAGTACTAGAATTATTCATCCTAGGTGGGCGATTGAGGAGTAGGCTAGGATTTTTCGTAATTGTGTTTGGTTTAAGCCTCCTCAGCCACCTACGAGGGTAGATGCTAGGCCTAATAGAATTAGCATGGTAGGGTTTGAAGTTTGGATTTGAAGGAGGAGGGAAAATGGGGCAAGTTTTTGTCAGGTGGAGAGGATTAGTCCTGTTGTTAGGTCTAGGCCTTGAAGGACTTCTGGAAGTCAGGCGTGAAGTGGTGCAAGGCCTACTTTTAATGCAAGGGCTAGGGTGATTATTGTAATAGGAAGAGGGTGGGTTATCTGTTGGATATCTCATTGTCCTGTTAGTCAGGCATTTGTAGTACTTGCAAATAATAGTATGGCAGCGGCAGCTGCTTGGGTTAGAAAGTATTTTGTGGTTGCTTCTACTGCTCGGGGGTGATGGTGTTGAGCTATGAGTGGAATGATGGCAAGGGTATTAATTTCAAGTCCTATTCAGGCAAGTAGTCAGTGGGAGCTTGCAAAGGTGGTCATTGTTCCTAGGCCTAGGCCAAATAGGAGGATGGATAGGATGTAAGGATTCATTAGTAGAAGAAGGATTTTAACCAACATATTTGGGGCATGGGCCCAAAAGCTTAATTAGCTTATTTTACTAGGAAGTGGTGTATTGGAAGCACTAAGAGTTTTGATCTCTTCAGGTAGGGTTCGAGCCCCTTCTTTCTAAGGAGTTGGAGGGACTTTAACCCTCATGATTCACTCTATCAAAGTGGCCCTTTCTTTCAGGCACAGCTCCGGGGTTAGAGTTGAGGGGGGAGGCCAGTGAAAGCAATTGGAAGCGATAAGTGTCAGATTACTAGGGCGAGGGTAAGTGGTAAAAAGTTTTTTCAGATGAGGTGTATGAGTTGGTCATTTCGGAATCGGGGGTTTGAGGTTCGGACTCATAAGAATAGTACGGATAAGAGGGCTGCTTTGGTTATTAAATTAATTGAGGTAAGTTCTGGTATGAAGTGCAATAGGGAGGTTCCTAGGAATAGGGTTGCGGAAAGTGTGTTTATTAGGAGGATGTTGGCGTATTCTGCTAGGAAGAATAATGCGAAGGGGCCTCCGGCGTATTCTACGTTAAAGCCTGAGACAAGTTCGGACTCACCTTCGGTGAGGTCGAAGGGTGCTCGGTTGGTTTCCGCTAGTGTTGAAATATATCATATTGCAGCTAGAGGTCAGGCGGGTAAAATTAGTCATGTACTTTCTTGTGCTTCGCTGAATGTTTGAAGGGTGAAGCCTCCGGTGAAGATAATGGTGTTTAGGAGGATAAGGCCTAAGCTTACTTCGTAAGAAATAGTCTGGGCTACAGCCCGTAGGGCTCCGATGAGGGCATATTTGGAGTTTGATGCTCAGCCGGAGCCTAGAATTGAGTAGACTGCTAAGCTGGAGATGGCTAAGATAAATAGAATTCCTAGGTTTAAGTCTGCTATAGGAAAAGGTAGTGGTATGGGGGGTCAAAGTGTAGGGGCCAGGGTGAGGGCAAGTATTGGTATGAATAGGAAGAGGATAGGGGATGATGTTGATGGTCGTACAGGCTCTTTTATGAAAAGTTTTAGTCCATCTGCAATGGGTTGTAGGAGGCCATAAGGTCCTACTACATTAGGGCCTTTTCGTAGTTGTATGTAGCCTAAAACTTTTCGTTCTACGAGGGTCAGGAGTGCCACGGCTAGTAGGACAAAAACAATGAGGATGAGTGGGTTTAAAATAAGGGTAATGAGTGCTGAGAACATAGTCGAGGAGAGGATTTGAACCTCTGTGGAAAGGGCTTAGGTCTTTTGCAATAGCCGGGCTCTGCCACCTTGACATGCTATTATCTTAAGCAGAGGGATATGCCCTTTTGCCTGTTTTATTTGTTTTCATCAGGTGGGGGTGAGGCGTGCCTGGGGTATTGGCCTCTTCTTTTCGGTCCTTTCGTACTAGAAAAGCTCATGTCATAGATAGAAACTGACCTGGATTGCTCCGGTCTGAACTCAGATCACGTAGGACTTTAATCGTTGAACAAACGAACCCTTAATAGCGGCTGCACCATTAGGATGTCCTGATCCAACATCGAGGTCGTAAACCCTTTTGTCGATATGGGCTCTAAAAAAGGATTGCGCTGTTATCCCTGGGGTAACTCGGTCCGTTGATCGGTGCTTAAGCCGGATCATATAGTGGGTCAAAATTTTTGATACTTTGAGTGGTCTTTCTTAGTTTTGGAAACATAGTATTTCCGTTCCGCATGGGGGATTTTTCTTTCCCCAAGGTCGCCCCAACCGAAGACATTAGATCAGGTCTCACTCTAGTGTTCACTCCTTTAATTGGGGTTTTGGACAAGGGCTGATTTAGTGTCTAAAGCTCCACAGGGTCTTCTCGTCTTATGGTATTATTCCCGCTTCTGCACGGGAAGATCAATTTCATTGACTGGAAAAAGGAGACAGTTAAGCCCTCGTCGTGCCATTCATACAGGTCTTCATTTAAAAGACAAGTGATTGCGCTACCTTCGCACGGTCAAAGTACCGCGGCCGTTAAACATATAGTCACTGGGCAGGCAGGACCTCTTATATTAGTTTTTCAAGAGGCGATGTTTTTGGTAAACAGGCGAGGCTTATTATGGTTGCCGAGTTCCTTCTTTTTCTTTTAGTCTTTCCTTTTATGCACACCAGTGTAGGATTAACGGTATAATCGTGGGAGATTTTCTTGTTATTTAATTTTTTACACAGTGCCCTCTTTTCTTGGGGCCGTTAAGGTTCGGCGGTGGGTCCGTTCCGATGTACACGTGTGCGGGGAGAGGGTTTAATTGTCCTCTTATTACTCATTCTAGCATAATTGCTCCCATGGGGGCATGGGGCGGCCGGGTAGGTTTAGGGGTTTAAGATAAATTGTCGGTATTTTGGGGAGTGGGTAAATCTTGAGCTTAAACGCTTTCTACTTGGATGGCTGCTTTTAGGCCCACCAAAGCGTTTTCCCTTAAAGTGGATATGATCTTTATCCTCCTGTTAAAGTTGTGTCTTATTTCAAAAGGGCTGTACCCCTTTTGACTAACTCTCTTAATTTCTTTCTGGTCTAACCGTCTTAAAAGACAGTTGAGGAGAAGAATTTGTGAGGCTGAACTTCTATTCATTTCCCCGGCAACCAGCTATTACTAGGTTCGGTAGGTCTGTCACCTCTACTCGAAGATCTTCCCACTCTTTTGCCACAGAGACGGGGGTGCCCTATTTTTAGGCTGTCTTGGAGTAGCTCACCTAGTTTCGGGGTATCGAACTAAAATTCTTTTTGCTCGAGGCGTGCTAGCTAAATCATGATGCAAAAGGTACGAGGTTGCGTCTCTGCTTTATTGAGCTTTACTGGGTTGTTTCATTTCTCTTTCAGCTTTCCCTTGCGGTACTTTCTCTATTGCTCCTAGTCCCTTTTCCGTCGCCCGTACTAGGGAGGAAAAATGTTTTGTTTATGTATTTGTAGTGTGTTAGGGGGTATTAATATGGGGGTGTTGATTTTATTAGGGTGGGCTAGCTGTTGAGCGTCAGGGTGGCTCGATTTGCACGGGCGACTTCTCAGTGTAAGGGAGATACTTTTCTGTCTAAGCTACACTCTGATTGTTCCAAGCGCACCTTCCGGTACGCTTACCATGTTACGACTTGCCTCCCCTTTGCAGATGTGGTTTTTTAGGTATTTGTTTTGTATTAGCTTGGGGAGAGTGACGGGCGATATGTGCGTGCTTTATTGCCAAATTTCAGCAGAACACTCTGTTTTACTGCTTACTGCTAAATCCACCTTCTAATGTTTATTTCAGTTCATTATTCGTATTTCCTGATTTAGGAAATGTAGCCCATTTCTTCCCCTCTCATACACTACACCTCGACCTGACGTTTTGGGTCTTACCAATCTTGCTCACTTCTAGTCCTTCACAGGGTAGGCTGACGACGGCGGTATATAGGCGGTATTAACAAGGGAGGGTGAGGTTTAACGGGGGTTATCGGTTCTAGAACAGGCTCCTCTAGACGGATGTGAAGCACCGCCAAGTCCTTTGGGTTTTAAGCTGATGCTCGTAGTACCCGGGCGGATAGGGGGCGTAGTTGGCCTATCAAATTTTAGGGCTTGAGCCCGGAAAAAAAATGAACCCGCCAGTCCTTTGGGTTTTAAGCTGATGCTCGTAGTACCCGGGCGGATAGGGGGCGTAGTTGGCCTATCAAATTTTAGGGCTGAGCATAGTGGGGTATCTAATCCCAGTTTGTTTCACAGCTTTCGTGGGGTCAGGTTGGGTAAAGCTACTTTCGTAGTGGGTCTTCTTAACTCGGAAGCGTTAAACAGCTTTGAGGACGTTTGGGCTTTAGTTTAAAAGTTTCCCTAACCACTCTTTACGCCGTAGTCTGTCAACTTGGGCCTCTCGTATAACCGCGGTGGTTGGCACGAGTTTTACCGGCCCTCTAAGCTTTAACTAAGTCAAGTTTTCACTTATAGCTTAATATTTATCACTGCTGGTGTCCCTTGAGGGTGTGGCTAAGCAAGGTGTCATGGGCTGGTGTTAACCGTGCCTGATACCGGCTCCTTGTCTCCGGGCGGGAGACTGGAGGGCATTCTCACAGGGGTGCGGATACTTGCATGTGTAAGTCTAGCTAGAGCTGACAGTAAAGTCAGGACCAAGCCTTTGTGCTTGCGGAATCGTTTCAAGGTTCACCTTAACATCTTCAGAGTTATGCTCTAGTTAAGCTACGCTAGC